TTTGACCCAAAATTTTTTTTATCTTTATCATTCAAGAAAGACAAGAAAATTTCCGGGTAACAAACATTATCCAGAATTTCTTTTAGATTCGAACCCATAGCTGATGATAGAACTAGAATAGATATTTTCTGTTTCCTACTTACACGAGCCCATATCCTTGCTTTTCTATCAATCTCTAATTCTGATCTTCCTCCCCAATCTGATATTATGGTGCCGGTATAGACCGAAATTCCATTATGGTCCAATTCCGACCGGTAATAAATACCGGGGCTTTGCAATATTTGATTGATCACAATTCTGTATATTCCATTTACTAGAAAAGTTCCCAGGGAATTCATTAGAGGGATGTTTCCAATCAAAATTGTTTGTTCTTGCATCTCCCGGCCGGTTTTCCAAATTAATCCTGCGGATACATATAATTCAGAAGAATATGTAAGTGATTTATACACAGCATCCTTTTCTTTTATCACGGGTTCTACCAATTGATATGTTTCCACAAATAATTGAAATTCAATTTCTTGATCTGTATCTTCAATTTTTGGAAACTTATAAAGCTCTTCCGGTAAGCCCTGATCAATGAACTGACAAAATCCTTCAAATTGTATCTGATTAAACCCGGGTATTGTAGACATCAGTTCATTTCCCTCTCGTAACATTTTAACCCAATTCCTCATTTGTTTAAAAATCCCACTTTTTGATCATTCTTTATTGAATAATAAAGATTGAATAATAAAGATCGATCTAGCTCGGATGGAATTTATATTCTGTTTACTAAATCACATAAAATTTTACACATACATTCCATATATATGGAATGTATTAAATACGTATCAAAGGAGGAATAGATAAAATATTCATACTCAAATTGAAATTTTCAACGTATACAAGAGTAAAGAGGTTGATAAAACATTCTGTTTAAAAGAATTATGCTGCTTAATTCGATTTCTTTAATTCGATTCCATTTATACCATTATTATAATATTAATATTACTCTGATTGGATAAAGAGATGACAGGATTTGATCCCTTTACCGAGATAAGAATAATCAGAAACAATATAGAGTTTTTTTTTACTTAATAGGTTTTTGTTAAAAAAACCTATTTGCGGAGACAAGATCTATTTTAGTACTATTTCGTAAAATTTGTAATCTTAATTCTTAATATAGGCTTATTTATATTGTAAAGCAAAGCGTTAAATTTAGATCCGTGCCCTAATATCTTCTATATATCATATATAAGATACGCTCTGTGTAATTTCTGTTATGGTTCCGGGGTTTACATATAGGCATAATTGTTGTTATAATCGAAATTGAGAAAAATAAAAAAATTTTTATTGAAAAGACACAATAATAATTATTAGTTACTGCTTAGATTTTCTTATGTCATTAGGGAAACATGATTTGAAGTCAGAATCCAAGACTCGTTCATGAATTCCAAAATAGTTAATGGTTCCAATTTCTTATGACTTTTTACTTTTTTGAAAGTCCATATTTTTGGGGGGTATGGAAAAAAAAAGCTTTTTGTTAGTAGGAAGGGAATTAAGGAAATGGGATTCAAAATGCAAGTACAATACAAAAGGAAATCTTTTCATATATATATTTTGTTTTGGCGGCATGGCCGAGTGGTAAGGCGGAGGACTGCAAATCCTTTATTCCCCAGTTCAAATCCGGGTGTCGCCTGATTCTAAAAAAAACAGAAATATCCTAATCCCTTAGGGTCTTTTGATACGTACTTGATTCTAAGCATCTAGTGGGCTCTAAAGCTTTGTATCTCGAATTCAAGGAAATTTTTATTTTATTAAATAGAGTGTAAGGGCTATCAAAACGTCTCGATTCCCTTACACTCCTATTGGATCCACTTCGGTGCGAGGTAATATACTAACTAAATTAGTAATTAGTAATGGCAGAAAAGCGAGATATAATTTGTATACAAACTAAAAAAAATATCTTAGTACTTAGGTATTCAATTATTACAAAACCCCTTTTCAGTAACCGGGTAAAAATTATGTAGGAATTTTTTATATGTACGTGAATTTTTGGGGTTGGTTCATTAAATTAAGAAATAGTTCTAAAAAATTTTTGACTCTGTACCCTTGATTTCACTATTATTAGTAAACAATAATGGAATAATTCCTTCATATTCATAGAAATAGGGGACAAAATTCACATGGATATTGTAAGTCTCGCTTGGGCTGCTTTAATGGTAGTCTTTACATTTTCTCTTTCACTTGTAGTATGGGGAAGAAGTGGACTCTAGAAATACTACTTAACTTAGCTAATTTTAACAAATTGAGTTTTTAGTTGGGGAATCAAACCTTATCAATTGTTTTTTAGATCACTCCATAAAGTATTTTTAAAGATACTAATGTTAATCAAACAGATATTTTTTAAATGCCAATGTTTCTTTCTTTGATTCTTTCCCTAGTATTTTTTTTTATAATTTGAAATATAAGAATTTGAGCTGTAAAATAAAAGTCAGAGTTGCCTTTCGATTATTTTAGATTGATCAGAATCACTATCAATACAAATCGATCAAATAGATGTAGCAAAACAATAGAATTAGGATCAATATGTACATAACATATATAGGATACAATATAGATTAGTCAATATTAAAAATTTTTAATCTGTAGTATAGTACAACTTTTTTTATACACGACAAAAAAAACTAAAAATATAATACTAATATATAATAATAACTAAAAAATCATAAAAATAGTATGGTAGAAAGAAAATTTTATTTCTTTCTACCATACTACTACCAAATCGAATCAAATACTGATGATTCTAGCCTGCGATAAATAACGAAGAAGTCAATTTTCAGTCAAACTAATCATTTTGGCTGACCGTTTTTACATAAATGATAAGTAGAAAAGCAGTAGGAACTAGAATGAAGAGCGCAGTAGCAATAAATGCAAGAATATTTACTTCCATAATTTCATCGTTTTTTTAGTTCGCAATAACTCGGGATTTAATCCCCTAGAGATGATCAAAATGTCACCTGTAAATTTATATGGAATATATGTATTCCATTTTAATGATATTGAATAGGATTAATATCATGAATAACAATATATGAACTATCATATCAATTCGCCGTCGCAAATTGAATAGTATAACATAGGATAATCTTTTATACATACTGAAAAAAAAATATATTATAGAATTCGTGATCGAATCAAGATATCATTCTTTTAAAATATTTTATTTGTACAATCAATCATCTAACGAAGTCTGACCACGTTTCTTTTTCTTTTAGACTTCCATTGGTTACAAAAAAAAATAATATATGAAAAACAGACTACAAGGGGTTAAGTTCTAAAATACCTTTCTTTTTTTTTTCATTTTTTTTTAGTTTTTGCTCTTTTTTTTGATAGAACTAAAATTCTAGTCTAAATTGAATTTTTTTATTATTCCATTACACGGGGTCTAAAAAGAAACATGAGATACTTGTTTGATCTTTGGTTATTGGATCCGTCGGGACTGACGGGGCTCGAACCCGCAGCTTCCGCCTTGACAGGGCGGTGCTCTAACCAATTGAACTACAATCCCAAGGAACTAAGGTATACAATATCCTTTTTTATGATTTGATTCAAATCATTTAGAGTTCGAATTTTTGTCTTATAATATAGAAGGGAGTTATTAGTCATATACGGATCTCTGTATGAATATGTACTTGAGTGAGAACAACACGAATTACTAGTTAATTTTCTTTAGTTTAAATTATCCCATAGGATGAATTTAGATAATGATCTAGATCATTATTTAAATTTCCCGTAACAAATGAAAAACAGAAAAATCGACTCTTTTATTCCGCATGTCGGCCGTTTCGGGAGGACAAATATCTTCATCTAAATAGTGGATGAGAGAGCTTTTGGGCCGAGCTGGATTTGAACCAGCGTAGACATATTGCCAACGAATTTACAGTCCGTCCCCATTAACCGCTCGGGCATCGACCCAGGAAGAATCTATTCAATTATAGGTTTATTGATTAGGCTTATTGATAATCCACGAGCAACTTCCTTTCGTAGTACCCTACCCCCAGGGGAAGTCGAATCCCCGCTGCCTCCTTGAAAGAGAGATGTCCTGAACCGCTAGACGATGGGGGCATACGTACCCAACTGCCACCATACTATGTTCATAGTATGAACAGTTTTTTGAAATTGTCAATATAATCGAATCTAATATATATTATTATTAAAATTTAAATATTAAATAACAATAATTAGATTCAAGGGGTCTTTCCGTCTTACATGATTACATCCAATTTTTTTTCATTTCATTTTTTTAATAATTCATTCAAACCATTCGATATTAAATCTATAAACTAGAAAACTATAAAACTATAAAAAAATCCGTTCTAATTTTTTTATTCTTAATATAAAAGATTAAATTTATTAAATTAGCGGAGGAAATCTAAATAATAGATAATTCAAAGGATCCGTTCAGGACGTGTTTTAGCTACTCAAAAAAAGGAGGTTTAAGGTAAACAAACCCCAATATCGCATTTAGAAACGAGCGGCTAGCTGCCTACTTATGTATATGTAAGTTGTATAATATATAATATAATACACTTAATTAAATATATTTTCTATGTATATTATATTTCTATTATAGAATAGGTATAAGTGGTGACTCAGCCAAGAATTAACATTAACTATATATAATATTTAATATATATATATTTTAAATATATATTAAATATATAAAAGGCCCTTTTAACTCAGTGGTAGAGTAACGCCATGGTAAGGCGTAAGTCATCGGTTCAAATCCGATAAGGGGCTTTTTTGAGGTGTTTCATAAAAAAACACCATCATATTTGCACGCGGAATAGAGTTTTTGTTGATATCTAATATATAATTATATTATAAAGTTGAACTAATCTTCATTATAATGACTAAATAATAATAATCTTATAAGCGGTCTGTTGAATCATTAAATATTTAGATTTTCAATTATTTTTTTATTTCAATAAAATTGTATTGTTTAGAATAACAAAATT